GGGATTCGAACAACAGCTTCAAATACAGTATTCGGGAGTACCGCTTGTGGAACCTCAACATTTACTGGTTTATTAGCTAAATGGCAATTGGCACATACAATTCGTCCAGTTGCTTCTCGTGGATTTTCATAACCCTGCTGCGCAAAAATAGGATATGCATTTGAAATAGATGTTCGAGTTATTATATATATAATGATCAATACAGAAATAGATCGATTTATCGGTCCCTTTACCCCCCCCAAAAATGTATTTCTATTTTGCATGGTCCAATCGTTGATCCCGGAAATTTCTACAATAAATTAGGTAGGTAGCTAACCTAGTTTCCTAGCCACAACTCTGTCATTGGACTTAAATAATTGTACTGTAATATAGGATCAATTAAATATCCTGCGCGGGTAGAAATATACGATTCAAAATAGCTTACTTGTTTTTACACAAACATTATTGTTTGATTCATATCAGCGGATAACCCAAGTTGTTCATTCATTCATTGAATGATAAATAACTACAAGTGAAGGAGATACACGATTTAAATAATAAAAAATCCAATATTTGAAAATTGTATCTAGAATGACTGGAAAGGTAGAAACAAGACCAGATAGAATTTGTTCATAATGAGCAAATTCAAAATCTTTGTAGACCAAACCAATCATTAGTTCCCAACCATGGGTTGAGTGGAATCCAATACATAAATCCGTTACTAAAAGAATAGAAAAAGCCTTTATTGTGTCGCTTAAGTTATATAGAAATTCCTGAATCCAAGAATTAACAATCACAAGTTCTTCATTACATATAATAGAATAGCCGCTTAGAGTAGCAAAACAGATTATATTCGCCGAAATCTGTAAAATCATATGGATATGCTCTTCATTTTTAATTTTCACCAATTGAATCGTTTCTTTGTATATTTCTATACAAAGCTTTTGTATCTGTATTTCGGGACACTCCTTTGTTATTTCGTCTAGTAGAAGTAGTTGCTCTAATTCTATTAATTTTTCTAGAATGCCCTTTTCTTGAGTATCATTCAAAAAAGTTTCGGATTTCCTGCTATTCCACCAATTAGTAATCCAAGGTTCCAGACTTTTTTGAAATGAAAGAGAGAGCCACCAAGGTAACAAAATTATAGATACAAGATATGGGAGCGAGGCCAATGCTTTCTTTTTTGGCACTTTGAATCTATTCTTTGAATTGTTAATGAACCTACTTCATTTGTAAACTCCGTCTAATCTGATATTTCTATGAAGCATGAGTTCGATAAAAGGTATGGAACCTGTGGTTCTATTCTCTCTTTTTGGATCGTTTAGTCCTTATATCTATTTCTATATATAGATAAGCTAGAAGATCTAAATAAGGCTACCTTTTTTCTTTTGAGTGAAGAAATAATTTAATATTGTTTGTTCCAGATAGATATCTCAATGGATCAAATCAACCCAATATCACAATACCAATAGTCTCTTTATTTGTTTCTTTCGATGAATGCTTGAAAGTGGAGTTCACTTAAACATTAAACTTAAACATTAAATAAGTAATGAATCTTCTTTCCATTTCTAGACGAAAGAAATTGCCTTGGTAATCAATAATTGAAAAAATGTTTCATTAGCCACCGACACCACAGGGGTATTTTAGGGGTATTTCTGACGATGAATATTGATGAAAAAACCCGAAATGGAAAGGGAAGCTGTAGAAAGTTGGATGTTTATGAGAGATCAAATCGTTTAGTTATCAAGGAGCATAAGAGAAAAATAAAGATCTTTTGAAAAAGAAGAGATATGAGAGATAATCCATATGTATATATTATCTATATATATATAGTGTATTAAAACGGCATATTAATTGAACAAAACATATTTTACTAAATATAAAAAAAAAAGATGAATTCTGTACAGTATTCCGAAAGATTATGCTCTGATATGTATGATGAATATAATTCATGCTTATTTGAAATATAAGATAAGGATAATATAAATAATAAGATTAAGATAACATAAGCCTCAAAAATAGAGTTTTCTATTATGCATAAAAAATTCCCTTGTTGAAAAAGGCGCCTTCTTATCATTTTTTTATATACGTTGGTTTGTTTTATTCTATAGGTCACGGCGGTATTACTAATGGAACAGGAAAAATAGAATCGAACCCGATTTGCCCTAATAAACAAAGGGATCCCGGACCTGTTCAAAAAAGATATTATCGAGCGCCTTCGCCCATACTGAAAAAAAATGCATTTTAATTCATTTCAAAATACTTCAATTGGTACGCGCAAAAAATAGGCCAATTCCGCAACTTTTTGTTCAATTTCTCGCGGAGTTAAATTATCATCAGTACGAATCAAGGGGACGGACCCCTGTCCTCTGATGTCCATATAAAGGACACGACGAGGATAAATACCCCCCTTCACTTCGATTCGTATGCACTGGATATCTATTATAAATACTCGTAGGAAGATGCGACGATTTCTTCCAGGAAATCCCCAACGAAAAATACACACTATTCCTTCTTTTCTATCGAATCGATCATAACCACTACCTATATTCCACAAAATTGTGGACCACAAATAGGAACTAATGAACAAACCAGCAATCCCATAGAAAGACATGACAATCCCTTGGGGGAAAAAATCGATTTGCTGAGAAGGAAATAGGGATATTAGATTACGACCAATATAGCTGGAAATTCCAACCAATAAGAATCCTAGCGAGCCTAACAAAAGGATACAAGCCCAGCAGAAATTACTTGTTTTTCGAGACCCCGTTATTAATTCTATCCATATACGTTCTGATCGCCAGTTCATACTAGATCCAGTTGTATTCTATTGTAATTGATAGAATAAGTTAAGCCAAATGAAATCGATTTGACTTTTTATATTCTTTTTTTGCTCTCGAAGTAACTCTCATCAACTAGTACTATGATCATACCATGCAATCCATTAGTAAAAATTAACTAAACAGGTTAGCGAGTAAAATAATAAATAAAATATTCCTTTTATAATATGATCTTACTATATATCTATATCTACAGAACATATAGATAAACTGACTTTCTATTCCGATAATTTCTTTTTTTTTTAAACAGTTATTCCTGTATATACTTGATTCATCTATCACGTATCTAGATTAAACGTACATAACTGTTTTTTGTTTGTGTTCATAAAAATTAAAAATCTACATGTTGTACGATATTTTACTAACTGCTAATTAATATCTATATTATCATTAGAATCCAAAGCCAAATAATAATAAAATTGTTTAGGTTTGATGTAACCAAACCTAAACAATTTTATTATTTTGAACATAAAGAAATAAAGACGCCATTGCAATTGCCGGTAATACTAGTCCCACTAAAGGTACTAAAATAGAGGGTAAACTGAAATCTGTCATAGAACGGGTGCCTCAATTAAATATTTGTACCTGTTATATTATAAAAATATTTTATAATAAGTATAAAATTAAGTATGATAAGTATATCATAAGTGAAAAAAATAGAGAACAAAAGGGGATGCGCAGCTTTCTACATAAAATAGAATAGGACTATGCTAGATAATCCCCTTTTGATTAGTTTTCCTATCCTCCCTTTATCTTTTGATAAATAATAATAAGGCGCTTTTCTTATAAGGATTTATTCGTTAGGATCCAATCTAACACAACGGGAATTCCTAATTCAAAATGTGGGTTCTCGGGAGATATCAAAATATGCAAGACTTCGATTAGAAATTTTCATTATTTGGATTTTTCTTATTCTATATCTTAATACGTAATAAGGGAACATAGAATTTTCTTTTATTTTCCTAAAAATGCTATTCTTTCAAAAGAAAAATGCACCCTTCCCGCTAATATTGGGGGTTGCTGATTAGTAATTAGTAATCAGTAATACTGTACTAAAACAAGGGATAGGAAAAAAAGCAATTTAATCCGTAGAAAAACGAAAAAAGAAAGTAATTATAATTATCCAAAACTTTTGATTTGATTCTTACTTACTATTCTTAATATCGAAATGTGAACTTATGTAACCAAAGAAAAACTACGTTGTTTTTATTGTTATTTTTATTTAATTACGATGAGCTGCAATTCGTTGAAAATAATTGAGGCTAATGATTGAAATGAAAATTCAAAGGAAAGAAACCATGTAACTGAAAAAATTCACTCAGAACACCTTTTAAAGGATTACGTGGTACGATTAGATCCAATAAGCCATTATGGAATAAATACTCAGCCGCTTGTGACCCTTCAGGAACTGTTTTATTCAACGTTTGTTCAATTACTCTTTTACCCGCAAAAGCAATGTAGGCGTTGGGTTCGGCAATAATGATATCCCCCAACATACCAAAACTGGCGGTTACTCCACCAGTTGTAGGAGATGTAAGGATTGATACATAGAATAACTTTTTATTTGATTGATAATTGTATAAAACAGAAGATATTTTAGCCATTTGCATCAAGCTCAAGCTTCCTTCCTGCATGCGCGCTCCCCCAGAAGCACACACTATAATGACGGGTAGAGATCTATTAGTAGCATACTCAATCAAACGGGTTATTTTCTCGCCTACTACTGATCCCATACTACCCCCCATGAACTGAAAATCCATAACTCCAATTGCTACAGGAATACCATTTAGTTGACCTACACCTGTTTGAACGGCCTCAGTTAAACCCGTCTTTCTTTGATAAGAATCGAGACGATCTTTATAGGGTTCTTCCTCCGAGTGAAATTCAATAGGGTCGATAGAAACCATGTCTTCATCCATGGGATCCCAAGTGCCCGGATCAATCGAAAGTTCGATTCTATCTGAACTACTCATTTTCAAATGATATCCACATTGTTCACAAATATTCATTTTTGACTGAAAAAGTTTTTTATAATTTAATCCATAACAATTTTCGCATTGAATCCATAAATGTCTGTATTTTTTATTTACATCAAAATCGTTATCGTTCGATTTTTCTTTTATATTGGTATTGGAGTCGTTATCATTAGTGCTAGTTTTTATACCGGAGCTTTCGCTCTCAATATCATTTACACTTTCACTCAAAATAAAAGTATAAATGTAACTATCGTTATAGTTATAATAGTCGCTATTACTTGAAATGTAACTATCAATACGTATTTCAGAGCTAAGGTAGGTATCAATGCTACTATTAATATGCATATTCCAACTGCATTTAGTATCATACATGTAACAATCATCGTCACGATTGTCGTCCTTTGGACTAAATCCACTATTGCTATTCAGATAACTAGAAAAAAAACTTTCTAATTTACTTAGAAAAGAACTATCATTGTCAATTTCAAAAATCTGACTCTCAACATCAAAATATACGGAATACGTGTTACCACTACCATCCCTAACGAAGAAAGTGTCATCAGAAATCAAACTTAAAATGTCCATAACACCGAAGAAATAATCAACATTAGGAGAACTATAACTGCTTCTTTCGCTCCAATTATCAATATTTTTTTCCCTATCATTTATAGTGGAGCCCCCGCTTCCGATGCTATTTTGAATAGGGGGTCTACAGCCCATTGATTTATTTATCCCGTGCCAGTATTCTAACTTCCTGTAAGACAATACCGAATTGAACCACCGCCTTTCCATAAAACCTTTCCTTATTTGAATGAAAATACAATAGATGAATAGTCATTCGATGAATAATCAGTTCACTATTTTATCTACTATCGTAATAAAAATATACGTAATAAAAATATAAATTCAATCACTAAGATTATTAAATTAAGTAATCCAATAGGGGTTACGTATTGAAATAAATAAATGATTTTACCATGAGAATATCGAATATTTAGTAATTTACTAGGTATTCTAGATATAATAAAACTTTTTCTTCTCTATAAAATAGAAAAAGGGAGGGGAGAAAATCGAAATAGAAAGAAGGAGAGATTTCTCCCATATTGTATACAAACTCTTATCAACAATAAAAAGATCTCAATTTTTCTTCACTATAACTATACTCACTATACCACTATGAATATGAAGAAATCATTTTCTTTCGTAAAATCTTATTTTATTATATATAGAATAAGAGAATAAAAATTGCTATTGCAACACAGAATGAAAAGGGCAATATACAGGATGGGTAGAAGAAATTGTAACCCTTAGCTTGTTTCATTTTTTGATAATCCTAAACTGTGGGATAGAAAAAAAGGATCTACCAATCCTAAGGATCCATAGGATTTATTATGGATCTAACAATAGAAGCGTTGAGTTATGAAATCTTAGGTCTTATTATCTTAGTTAAGGTACGGGCATATATTATCTATCTATATAGATAATATTATGCAAAATAGATGCAAATACATGGGACCCTAGTTACTTTTTTTTACTTTTTCTCTTTATTTTATTCGATTTTTTTCGGCTCAATCCTTTTAGTAAAAGATTGGGCCGAGTTTAATTGAAACTATAGGAACAAAAGAGAACTACTGGATTACAAGGTATCCATTGCTTCGAATACGAATGTAATTTCTTTCCATACTTCACAAGCAGCCGCTAGTTCTGGGCTCCATTTAGCAGCTTCTCGAATAATTTCATTACCCTCACGAGCAAGATCACGTCCTTCATTACGAGCTTGTACACACGCTTCTAAAGATACTCGATTCGCTACTGCGCCGGGTGCATTTCCCCAAGGGTGTCCTAAAGTTCCTCCACCAAACTGTAATACGGAATCATCCCCAAAGATCTCGGTCAGGGCAGGCATATGCCAAACGTGAATACCCCCTGAAGCTACTGGGAAAACGCCCGGCATAGAGACCCAATCCTGAGTGAAATAAATACCGCGACTTCGATCTTTTTCAATAAAATCATCACGTAGCAAATCAACAAAACCCAGAGTGATGTCCCGCTCCCCTTCTAGTTTACCTACTACCGTACCTGCGTGAACATGGTCTCCACCAGACATACGTAATGCTTTTGCTAGTACACGGAAGTGCATACCATGATTCTTCTGCCTATCAATAACTGCGTGCATTGCACGGTGAATGTGAAGTAGTAGGCCGTTGTCTCGGCAATAATGAGCCAAACTAGTATTTGCGGTGAATCCACCCGTTAAGTAGTCATGCATTACGATAGGAACTCCCAATTCTCTGGCAAATACAGCCCTTTTCATCATTTCTTCGCACGTACCTGCCGTAGCATTTAAGTAATGTCCTTTAATTTCACCCGTTTCGGCCTGTGCTTTAAAAAGAGCTTCGGCACAAAATAAGAAACGGTCCCTCCAGCGCATAAAAGGTTGGGAGTTCACATTTTCATCATCCTTGGTGAAATCAAGGCCACCGCGGAGACATTCATAAACCGCCCTACCGTAGTTCTTAGCCGATAACCCCAACTTTGGTTTAATAGTACAGCCCAATAGAGGACGACCATACTTGTTCAATTTATCTCTTTCAACTTGGATTCCATGAGGTGGGCCTTGGAAAGTTTTGGAATAAGCAGGAGGAATTCGTAGATCTTCCAGACGTAAAGCTCGTAGGGCTTTGAAGCCAAATACATTACCCACAATGGAAGTAAACATGTTAGTAACGGAACCTTCTTCAAAAAGGTCTAAAGGATAAGCTACATAGCAAATATATTGATTTTCTTCCCCAGCAACAGGCTCAATGTAGTAGCACCGCCCTTTGTAACGATCAAGGCTAGTAAGTCCGTCAGTCCATACGGTCGTCCATGTACCAGTAGAGGATTCGGCAGCTACTGCAGCCCCTGCTTCCTCGGGGGGAACCCCTGGTTGCGGAGTTACTCGGAATGCTGCCAAGATATCAGTATCTTTGGTTTCATACTCAGGAGTATAATAAGTTAATTTGTAATCTTTAACACCAGCTTTGAATCCAACATAAGCTTTAGTCTCTGTTTTTGGTGACATAAGTCCCTCCCTACAACTCATGAATTAAGAATTCTCACAACAACAAGGTCTACTCGACATAGATTAAGCTAGGCGTGAATGGAACTTTTCACAAACAAGAGAATATTTCACAAAATGTTAAATTAAAATTGAATAGTACTGACTATCCATTAATTTGAATGGTTCATTATTAGATAATGGTATTTGATTCACCAAATACATCATTATTGTATACTCTTTCATATATATGGCGCAACCCAATCTTTGTTTTGAAAATTTCAAAAAGTCTCTTCATCGAAATACAAAAATAATAATATATTTACCCTTGACAGCGATATATGTTGTATATGTAAATCCTAGATGGGAAAATACGCGGGATTCCATTCATACATGAAAAAGAATAACTAAAACACTAGTAGCCGGAAATAAATATGTTGAAATAAGGAATGAGCAACAGTCGATAAGATAGAAATAATGAATCATATTCGTATTCATAAGTATAGATCTGATTCTTCGAATTTCATAGAAAATAGGGATAGAATTTGATCTAATGATAGAGAAAGAAAAGACTTTATCATGATTCGTATTCATCTACTTTATACTTTATAATACTTTCTATTTAGAATACTATATTTTATATTTTTTGTTTGAAAAGGGGTTGGGTTGGTTGAACTTGAAAATAAACTCATTCATTGAATGACTAAAAAATGGAATTTGGTCGGAAGGCACCAACAAAATCAAATTGGGCGAACTCCCACTTTTTCTATTTCTATTTCTTATTCAATTAACCGACCCATTTGATATCGGACATTTACATTTATTTTCAATTCGGTAATTATTCGCAATCAATTTCGACATATTTCACTTTTGATTATTATTATGAGAATCAATCCTACTACTTCCGGACCTGGGGTTTCTACACTCGAAAAAAAAAATAAGGGGCGTATTGTTCAAATTATTGGTCCAGTACTAGACGTAGCTTTTCCTCCCGGCAAGATGCCTAATATTTACAACGCTTTGATAGTTAAGGGTCAGGATACCGTCGATCAGCAAATAAATGTAACCTGTGAAGTGCAGCAATTATTGGGAAATAATCGAGTCAGAACTGTAGCTATGAGTGCTACAGACGGTCTAACGAGAGGGATGGAAGTAATTGACACGGGGGCTCCTCTAAGTGTTCCGGTTGGTGGAGCTACTCTAGGACGAATTTTTAACGTTCTTGGAGAGCCTGTTGATAATTTAGGTCCTGTAGATACTCGTACAACATCCCCCATTCATAAATCTGCGCCTGCTTTTATCCAGTTAGATACCAAATTATCTATTTTTGAAACAGGTATTAAAGTAGTGGATCTTTTAGCTCCTTATCGCCGCGGAGGAAAAATCGGACTATTCGGAGGAGCCGGGGTGGGTAAAACGGTACTCATCATGGAATTGATCAACAATATTGCCAAAGCTCATGGGGGTGTATCTGTATTTGGCGGAGTAGGCGAGCGCACTCGTGAAGGAAATGATCTTTACATAGAAATGAAGGAATCGGGGGTTATTAACGAACAAAATCTTGCAGAATCAAAAGTGGCTCTAGTTTATGGTCAGATGAATGAACCTCCGGGAGCTCGTATGAGAGTTGGTTTGACTGCCTTAACCATGGCAGAATATTTCCGGGATGTTAATGAGCAAGACGTACTTTTATTTATCGACAATATCTTTCGCTTCGTTCAAGCAGGATCAGAAGTATCTGCCTTATTAGGTAGAATGCCCTCTGCTGTGGGTTATCAACCTACTCTTAGTACGGAAATGGGTTCTTTGCAAGAACGAATTACTTCTACTAAAGAAGGATCTATAACTTCCATCCAAGCAGTTTATGTACCCGCGGATGATTTAACTGACCCCGCACCTGCTACAACATTTGCGCATTTGGATGCTACTACTGTACTATCAAGGGGATTAGCCGCAAAAGGAATCTACCCGGCAGTAGATCCCTTAGATTCAACGTCAAATATGCTCCAACCCAGGATTGTTGGAGAGGAACATTATGAAACTGCACAAAGGGTTAAGCAAACTTCACAACGTTACAAGGAACTTCAGGACATTATAGCTATCCTTGGGTTGGATGAATTATCTGAAGAGGATCGTTTAACTGTAGCAAGAGCACGAAAAATTGAGCGTTTCTTATCACAACCCTTTTTCGTAGCAGAAGTATTTACCGGCTCCCGGGGAAAATACGTTGGTCTCCCAGAAACTATTAGGGGGTTTCAATTAATCCTTTCTGGAGAATTAGACGGTTTTCCAGAACAAGCCTTTTATTTGATAGGTAACATCGATGAAGCTACCGCGAAGGCTATGAACTTAGATGAGGAGAGCAAATTAAAGAAATGACTTTAAATCTTTGTGTACTGACTCCTAATCGAATTAGTTGGGACTCAGAAGTGAAAGAAATTCTCTTATCTACCAATAGTGGCCAAATTGGCGTATTACCAAACCATGCCCCCATTGCTACAGCTGTAGATATAGGTATTTTGAGAATACGGCTCGATGACCAATGGGTAACGATGGCTTTGATGGGCGGTTTCGCTAGAATAGGCAATAATGAGATTACTATTTTGGTAAATGATGCAGAGAGGAGTAATGACATTGATCCGCAAGAAGCTCAGGGAACTCTTGCAATAGCTGAAGCTAACTTGAGTAAAGCTGAGGGCAAGCGACAAGTAATTGAGGCCAATCTTGCTCTTAGGCGAGCTAGGACACGAGTGGAGGCTGTCAATACAATTTCGTACTAGTTGACGCAGCAGCCCAACTCATACTAGTCCATCCTCGACATAATTAAAGAGAGTCTCGTTTATACACTTTGAATACTCCAATTAGACATAATCAATTAAATTGTGATCTAACTCGATACAACGAAAAAAAGACAACCAGATCCAAACCAAATAAGGGTACGAAAATAGAATATCCAATAGGGAAAGGAGAAAAAAAGAAAAAAAAAAAGAAAGTGGAAAACTTATTAGATACCATTTACTCCGGTATCTAATAAGTTCTACCTACTATTGGATTTGAACCAATGACTTCCGCCGTATGAAAGCAATACTCTAACCGCTGAGTTAAGTAGGTCATTTATCATAACAAAAAAGAAGACCTTAGATATGGGAATTATAGATAGAATACCACTTCCAAGCAACGCTTTCCTTGACATTAGAGAACTATCGTGTACTACCATGGAATACCTACCTTGACAAAAAATTATCTAGATGTTAAGATGTCTATGAGCAAGGGCTATAGCTCAGTTAGGTAGAGCACCTCGTTTACACGCGCGCCAATGCTTTTCAGAGAAGTTCATCATGCAATCAACCAACTTTTTATTATTTAGAAATCGATGTCTTACTTCATAGATTCGAAAGAACAAGAAAGAGGAAAATAGCCTGACAAAACAAATATCTGTTCGGTCCAATTTGGCGCCAATTCAGGCACTAAATAGAACCCATCATTGATTTTAGAATTGATAAGGTAAATACTTAGTCTATTCAATGTTAGGCATTGAGTATAAGGACCTCAAAAGAATCTCTTTTCGTCCTATGAACTTTAAGGTGTATGAAGTATCATATTTAACTCTTGTAGCGGGGCGATAGAGACTCTCCATTTCACTTAGGATTAAGATGATCTAGGCCGAAAGCAGACCTACGTCAAGGTAACCCTTCTTTGAAACACTTTGGTATTTCTCTCCTGGATTAGAATCTAAATACTAAATCAGAGCACGTGGAACCATCTTGTTATCTTCCTGTCAAGAAAAAATATGGTAGACTAACTGATCATTATATCAATATCAGTTAATGAAAGAGCCCAATGCAAAGCAACAAAAAATGCATGTTGGGTCTTTGAAACAGTTCCAATCATTTCGATAATAAAAAGTTTGATCTGTTTTACCGAGAAGGTCTACGGTTCGAGTCCGTATAGCCCTAGAAATTTTCTATTTTGCATTCTTGGCTTGGATAGTTTTCATTTCCTCATTGATGCTTGTGACCGGACAGCACGCTTACGTAAATTCCTATTATTAGATTAGATAAATAAAAAAAATAAGAGTTATTCCTCTCCATTCCATTCATTTTTGTGGTTGAAATATGAACTTTTTTCTTTTTCCGTTTCTTTCATGTACGGGACATGACTAAAGATTGGGTAATTTCATTCACCCTTGAATTGGTATATCCCAGCTCTATTTAGGATAGTAAGTCAAAACTATAACAAACAAAAAACTATAACAAACATAAGTCTGACTAAAAATGAAAAACCCGAACTTGACCCAACTAAAGAAAATTGCATCAACATCAAATAGTAAGCCACGCAACTCTAGGGCCTATTCTTTTTCTTGTATTTTATTTGTGGAAAAAATAGAGTTTCAAAAGCGAGGCTCTTTGGTAAGTATTATTCAAAACATTCTAAAATCGAATTTTATTTGTAAAACCGGACTAGAAAAGTAAGCGAAGTAGTCGTTTTTCTCCTTCTCTACAATACTTTTTTATTCAAAAGTGCTTTTAACTCAAATCAAAAATTGCAAATTCAATAACCTCTCTTTTTTCTGGGACAGCCACTGCAGGATAAGTAGAGACAAAAGTTTCTAACCTTGGTATAAGAATTGATGAACTGTTTGTTATATGAAAAAGAATTCTTCACAATTCAACGGCTTTAATAAATTAAAAAAAAAAAATATTTGAAATATAGGTCGAGTCAAAGAGATATAATCTAATTGCTTAATGCATTCTAATTCCTGTACATATTAAATCAGCAGAAAGAATGACCTATTCTTTTTTTAACAAAATAATTGATTAATTAACAGAATATATCAAAGCAAATTGAATGTACCATAAATCCTGAGATTTAAATTTCTATACATTCCACTACACCTGACTATTGATTATACAGTTTTTACTTATACAGTTTATACAGTAAATCAAAATAGTTAAATAAAAAAAAGATAAAAATTGATTCAAACTAGAAACTAGACCGACCTCATTTAAGCTTTTTAAATTCAGAATTCAGAATTCTGAATAGTAATATGATATGATTAGTATGATTGAAACTCATACTATTTCAATTTTATTACTATTTAATAATAAATTAATTGAAATAATAAATTCAAGAAAAAGGAATTCTTTTATTTCGATTCTTATGGAAAAAAGAGAGAGCTCAAAACAAAGTAGAAGGGGTTTTTGTATAGAACAAAATATACCTATACATGAATCAATGCAGACAAATGAAAAAAATAGGGTTTGATCAAAGTTGTGTATTTTGACTAGGCGATCACGGAAAAATTGACAATTCGAGTTCGAATAATTGGGTATACTAATTTGCATATTACACATTCATAGGAGTATATCTATGTTTCTGCTTCACGAATATGATATTTTCTGGACATTTCTAATAATATCAAGTGTTATTCCTATTTTGGCATTTCAAATTTCCGGGGTTTTAGCCCCGATTAATGAATCCCCAGAGAAACTCTCCAGTTATGAATCAGGTATAGAACCAATAGGGGATGCTTGGGTCCAATTCCGAATTCGGTATTACATGTTTGCTCTAGTTTTTGTTGTTTTTGATGTTGAAACGGTCTTTCTTTACCCATGGGCAATGAGTTTCGATGTATTGGGTGTATCTGTATTTATAGAAGCTTTTATTTTTGTGCTTATCCCAATTGTTGGTTCAGTTTATGCATGGCGAAAAGGAGCGTTGGAATGGTCTTAGTCCCTGAATATTCAAATAATAAAAACAAAAAAGAAGAAAAAGCTTACATCGAGACAGTTATGAACTCTATGGAGTTTTCGTTACTTGATCAAACAACCAAAAGTTCAGTCATTTCAACTACATCGAATGACCTTTCGAATTGGTCAAGACTCTCCAGTTTATGGCCACTTCTATATGGTACCAGTTGTTGCTTCATTGAATTTGCTTCATTAATAGGCTCGAGATTCGATTTTGATCGTTATGGACTAGTACCAAGATCAAGTCCTAGGCAAGCAGACCTCATTTTAACAGCTGGTACAGTAACAATGAAAATGGCTCCTTCTTTAGTAAGATTATATGAACAAATGGCTGAACCAAAATATGTCATTGCTATGGGAGCTTGTACTATTACGGGGGGGATGTTTAGTACGGATTCTTATAGTACTGTTCGGGGAATCGATAAGTTAATTCCTGTGGATGTCTATTTGCCGGGCTGTCCTCCTAAACCAGAAGCCATTATGGATGCTATAACGAAACTTCGTAAGAAGGTCTCTCGAGAAATTTATGAAGATCAAATTGGGTATCAGCAGGAAAATCGATATTTTACTACAAATCACAAGTTTCATGTTGGGCACAGTACTCATATTGGAAATTACGATCAAGGATTACTTTTTCAATTTTCATCTACGCGAGAAACGACCCCTGAAAACTTTTTCAAATACAAAAGTTTAGTACCTAATTATGAATTAGTAAATTAGGTAAGTTGGAATTTGTTTGTGCAGAATAACAAGCGGTGAATCAATCTTCATAAATTTCATAGTAAATTTAAATTAAAACATTCGTACAAATGCGGGGGAGATCAAGAAGATGCGGGGTCGTTTATCTGCTTGGTTAGTCAAGCATGAGCTAGTTCATAGATCTTTGGGCTTCGATTATCAAGGAATAGAAACTTTACAAATAAAGCCTGAGGATTGGTACTCCATTGCTGTCATTTTATATGCATATGGTTATAATTATCTACGTTCCCAGTGTGCTTATGATGCAGCGCCGGGCGGGTTTTTAGCTAGCGTATATCATCTTACGAGAATACAGTATGGTATAGATCAACCGGAAGAGGTATGCATCAAAGTCTTTGTACCAAGGACAAATACTAGAATTCCATCTGTTTTCTGGATTTGGAAAAGTGCGGACTTTCAAGAAAGAGAATCTTATGATATGATGGGAATATCTTATGAGAACCACCCACGTCTGAAACGTATCTTGATGCCCGAAAGTTGGATAGGATGGCCCTTACGTAAAGATTATATTGTCCCTAATTTCTATGAAATACAAGATGCCCATTGAATAATTAGAAGTTACTATCAACTTCTACGATTTTCTATTAGATCAGATATTCAAGGACTCCTTTTATTTTACGTTCTGCTCCAGATGAAACAGAGTAACGGCACTCTTATTCGTACGGGGTCGAACTTGATTAAAATTTAAAATTATCTAATTTTAAGTAGATCTATTTTATTTTTTGAGGGCAAACGTAGCCTCAGGATGAATCCAAAGAGTTCGGTACCCTGACCTTTGTTTTGTACCGCGTACATTACTAGTGAGCTACAAAAACTTACATAATAAGGAGTGAAGAATTAGAATAGAGAAATCGAATCAGAAAGAAAATAGTAAATTCTGAAATCCAAATTTCGAAATGAAAAAGGGGGTCGAATTTTTTTGTACTGTATATGAAATCAATTCTGTGTATTATTTATTATCTTTTCTTTAACTTCTTTAGACTAGGTTTTTGGGATTCTCCGCTAACTTCGATTAAATATGTGATATGTATAAAGTATCAGCATTCTTTTTGATTGGAACTATATACAATATGAACAAACAAAAAAGAAGAAGGAGTAACATCTAATTATTTTCTTTTTCACTCCATTTTTGATATTTTTCTTTATTTTATTAATATACATTTTCTTTACACATTTACAAAACGGGACTATATATCTATTCATATGGATGGGTAAATATATATCATGCTGTATACCATTAACGAATAGAAATTCCAATATCGATTCATTTAGATGAGTATCTATTGGATATATTAACTACGTGCCAGGAACCAGATTTGAACTGGTGACACGAGGATTTTCAGTCCTCTGCTCTACCAGCTGAGCTATCCCGACCATTCCCGACACATTATTATTAATATCTTAATAAAAAACTTGGTTTATGTCAATTAAAAAAATGCAAAAAAGTATTGAAATTTATTGCTTGTATTTTCATAAAAAAGAAGACCTTGTAAATGTAGAAATAGAAATAATAATAATATGAACTGTAAATGAGTCCATAATAAATGGGATGGAAATTTTTACCATAACATAATAAAATATATAGTATGGGTCGATTTTTTATCGTATATTTTAACGTAGATAATATCCATTACAAGATTTTTGAGAATAGAGAAAGATTTCTGACCAATCTCTTTTTAAATTTAAAAGAGTATAAGTAGAATAAGTAATAAACATATAAAACTTGGAACCACTTACTAAGAAACTAAGAAAAGAAAGAGGATAAATAAATGGTTAGGGAGTCAAATAGGAATTATTTTTATTGGGGATAGAGGGACTTGAACCCTCACGATTTTTCAAGTCGACGGATTTTCCTCTTACCATCAATTTCATTGTTGTCAGTATCGACATGACATGTAGAATAGGACTCTATCTTTATTCTCGTCCGATTAATGAGTTCTTCAAAAGATCCATTATACTCCGGGGTAAATGATTTGATCACTGAATATTTGATTCTTCCCTCTGGAATCAATTCTGAACTATTTCAGATTCATAATTTTTATGAAAAAAAAAGAAGAATTCGAGTCGTGATGAATCTTTTACTTTTATATGTACGTATCTAGGGTAATTCTTTTTCTTATTTATATTTATGTAGTATAAGGGATTCCTCTACTAATGCAATTGTGATTAATAAAGGTAAAAGAAACCCCATTCGTTAGAACAACTTCCATCGAGTCTCTGCACCTATCCCCTTTTCGCTTTCTGAACTCCTATTTTATGCAAAATAGGATTTGGCTCAGGATTGCCCACTTTTAATTCCAGGGTTTCTCTGAATTTGGAAGTTATCACTCAGTAGGTTTCCATACCAAGGCTCAATCTAATCAAGTCCGTAGCGTCTACCAATTTCGCCATATCCCCTTTATATCTACTTATCCTTATAAGACAGGTATCTTATTGTGATACAATACAACCTTCTTATTTCATTTCGTTTTGGTAAACCTTGTAATTCACTAGATAATATTCTTATCCTTATATCGACTTATATCGAAAAGTGTTTACTTTATATTCTATATTCTATTTCTTGTCTATCTTCTTTCGTATCATTAGGGTACGAGATGCGCATATTTTGATTTGTTTAAACCAATCCAAAAAGATTCTATCAATGATAGATCTGCAATTCAATATGGGTAGATCTATCCCATATATATATATTCATTTCTGCTCTAATTTTTCTCGCGCCTTTTTATTTATAATACTGGAACGGTCAATATGGATTCTTCTTTTTTGTCGTCCTATTTTCTACCTTTCCAAAGGAAACCATATAAATATCTCATTATTATCTGAATTGTAACCCTATTTCTATCTTTCTATTTATTTTTATTCTTATCCTCTATTCCATTTACCTAATAGTCCAATATGATATATTAGATTAACACTCGAATCTTATAGAATTTCTATAATCTATTATAGCTAATATAATATATCTACAGTTACTAACTATTAACTAATAGTTAGTAATAATATTGTTTACAAACAAAAGAAATTTGGAATGTTCTTGTTAATAGTTAATTATTATAACAGTTAAAAGTTAAAACCTGTTTAATGAAACCATTTTTTTTCATTACTAGAATGAATAGATTCAAATTCATAGAATATAGCCAAGATCCCCGCGTTTCCGAATTTCTATGCACTTTTTTATGTGAGCCCGCTTAGCTCAGAGGTTAGAGCATCGCATTTGTAATGCGATGGTCATCGGTTCGATTCCGATAGCCGGCTTGTTCTATTTATTCGATTTTTTTCATTATTGAAAATATCAATGTCTTCTTGAGATCAGGAATATTGAAAAGGCTCCTCCCTTTTTCTCTCCAAACGTCGGATAATCAATTTATTATATTGTAGGAACTTCCAACTGTGAATAAAAATGGTAGATATTCATATAGAATGAACAAGGAGGAGGCACTTAACTATATATACGTATACAATATTTTGCATATATTTTGCATATATGAAATACAATTCATTTCATTCTTCTTTGTAGTACTCTTCAGCGAATTTGCCTTTGTTTATTGTTTGGTTCAATCTTAATTTAAGTTTCTTCTGTCCATTCTTAATTTTTTCTATTTTTCTAAAATAAGGAGTTTTTATGTCTCGTTACCGAGGGCCTCGTTTCAAAAAAATACGCCGTTTGGGGGCTTTACCAGGACTCACTAGTAAAAGACCTGTATCTGAAAGTAGTCTTAAAAGTCAACCGCGCTCCGGGAAAAGATCTCAATATCGTATTCGTTTAGAAGAAAAACAAAAATTGCGCTTTCATTATGGGCTAGGAGAGCGACAATTACTTAGATATGTTCGTATCGCTGGAAAAGCTAAAGGATCGACGGGTCAGGTTTTACTACAAATACTTGAGATGCGCTTGGATAACATCCTTTTTCGATTGGGCATGGCCTCGACCATTCCTGGAGCCAGACAATTAGTTAACCACAGACACATTTTAGTTAATGGACATATAGTGGATATTCCAAGTTATCGCTGTAAACCTCGCGATATTATTACTACGAGAAATGCACAAAAATCCAAAGTTTTGGTTCAAAATTCTATGGATTCTGCTTCGCGCGAAGAATTGCCAAAACATTTGACTCTTGACTCGTCCCAATATAAAGGAATAGTAAATCAAATAATAGATGGTAAATGGGTCGGTTTAAAAATCAATGAGTTGCTAGTCGTAGAATATTATTCACGTCAGACTTGATCCTAAGCAAATAAAAAGAACACAAATCTTCGGAGAATTTTGGATCCCCTTTTCGAAAGTAGGGGGATTAAATCCATATTTTTCTACTATTCTTGTATTACAACTCTTCTATTACAACTAGCGATGAGATTTTCAGTCCTTGTCTATTCTTTTTTTTTTTTAATTTCCGATACCAAACAAGCTGCTTCGGAAAAGAATAGAGAATCTTTAGAATTACCATTGGATATAATATAATAGTATTGATTGCTGTTAAATAAGATAGATTACCGTTACTGTTGGTGAATTAGAATAAGATAAGATTCGGAAAGAGAGGGATTCGAACCCTCGGTAAACAAAAGTCTACATAGCAGTTCCAGTGCTACGCCTTGAACCACTCGGCCACCTTTCCTATATAATCTTAGGATTATGGTCCAGAAACCGATTGAATAGCGAGTTATTCATATTCTTTTGTATTATCATAATACAGACACGTTCGATCAATTCAATCGAAAAGTTTTCGTTAAACAAAGTTCCCTTCGAGGGATAGGGAAAGGGAAAAAAACACCATTTTTTATTGGTAAAGATATTACCAATCGAAAAAGTATATATCTATTTTGTCAAGAAAAGGATCCTTTTTCTATTTATACTAGATTAAGCCAATGAATAAAAATGAATCAACTAACCCTATTTTATTCTATGATTACGTTATTCTAATTACGTTTAGACTCAACTAACTTATTTATAGTTTAGCTAGATTCTGGTTCTATACAAATTTGAAAACTCTTTTGCTTTGTTATTTTCAGGTTCTCAACAACAACTCTCTTCGCGAGCTACCCCATATCATAGATTTATAGTCGTATATGATTTTTTTATTCCCGTTGGTGTATACATTCACTTCAAACCAAATGGATAGCTATTGTCTAACTTATCTAAAATAGTAATAGTAAGAGTTCCATTTATTGGTATAATTGGAATAAAACTCATTCAATCGTATTTCAATATTTCTTATCTATTCCTGCCCTCTTTGGAACAATTAAGTTGGAAGGTCAACATCTTTTTTGTTAGAATTCCTTTTTTTCTAATTTTTTCTTTTTATGTGATTTTGTAGTGTACAATTCCTTTGTTTGTTAAATCATTTCCCCCGAACCGAAAGGGAATGAGAAGAATTTATAGAATGGGTCGCACAAACTATGCCTAGATCTCAGATAAATGGAAATTTTATTGATAAGACCTTTTCAATTGTAGCTAATATCTTATTACGAATAATTCCGACAACTTCAGGAGAAAAAGAGGCATTTACTTATTATAGAGATGGTGCGATTTGACTCTTTTTATTTTATATATTATATATTTTATTTTCTATATTATATAATTATATGTTATAATTCAAAATTTCTTTTTACTTTATCCCAATACCATTGCATTCATCTTTATTTCTACATTTCTACAATAAATAAATATGATTAGGGATAAAGAAATGCATTTTTGAAATAAACCTACGCTTGGTGAAGGTGAAGTTTAAAGATATAACAATTCCCTCTGTCGTGTATCCACGATTGATGCAGTCTCAGATGCTTCAATTGTTGATTCTAGTATTGAGCGAAAGGTTAAACCTAGCGGTTCTTTATGTATTGCAGGTCACTCCTACTTTACTATACTTTAGTATAGTAAAGTATAGTAATAGTACTAACTAATAGGTTGCATAAAGGAAGAAGCACTACACTATGCCCAGGAATCAACAACACGAAACCTTTGTTAGAAATTAAATTAGCCCTTTCTTTAACTTATTTTATTGGGATTGGGACGAATAAGAATGGTTGGGACAACAAACATCCATCTCGTTCGTATTTTGGATACCCGTATAACCATCGAAGATTGTTGAAGTGATGAATTCCTGAAATAGAAGGCGTTAAGGACAAAGAAATTGTTTGAGTTACCATTTATTTATACTTAGAATCGACATTTTTTCTTAACACAAAAAGTGGACCTCTTGCGGGAAGGTTGACTAGAGATTTCTTGTAAAAACACCAGTCCCCGTCAGTTCATAATGAGAATATCCCAACCTTTTTTGAATTACATGGCATGGATTATTCCCTTTATTACTATGCACAGAAGGGGGGAGCCGTATGAGGTGAAAGTCTCACGTACGGTTTTGGAACGGAGATTCATTGAATAAAATAAACGATCGTAACGGATGTCGGCTCAATCCGAAGGAAATTATGCGGAAGCTTTACAAAATTATTATGAAGCTATGCGACTAGAAATTGATCCCTATGATCGAAGTTATATACTCTATAACATAGGACTTATTCACACAAGCAACGGGGAGCATATGAAGGCTTTGGAATATTATTTCCGAGCACTAGAGCGAAACCCATTCTTACCGCAAGCTTTTAATAATATGGCCGTGATCTGTCATTACGTGCGTCTATCTCCACTATAGAACGAAGGGAATAAAGATCCAATTTTCTAGTATTTACTAGCAAAAATAGGCTTTCTACATACGTATCGTCTAAAGCAACGATTTTTATCAGCTGTAGCAAAAAAACAGACTTCGTAGGAGCCGAAATAAATGAGTACAGCCTATATACTAGAGTCTATGGATAAAGGGTCTAATTGAGAGAAGAAACACCGTAAAGATCAATTCGAGAGATTTTTTTTGGGCCGATACAATAAGAACTGCTTACTTATTACTTATGTCATGATATGATATAAAAGTTAGGAATCTGCTTATGTAATAGAGTCGATCCACTAAAGTATTGAGCAGCGGTGTAGTATCAGATCCCAAAGATAGTAAGTTATTTCTTTTTTTTTTAGAGAAAAGTCTTTTTCAAAAATTCTATACGAATTTCGATATGAAATCGAGATAGTTACCTTTCAGAAGATTAAAACAAAAAAGGGATAGATGTTCTTTATTTTTCTGAAGATAGGAAAAAAGAAAAAACAGATTTTTGATCAAAATTAAAGTTTGAAACTTATGTAATTAATATCTTCTGGTTAACCCAATAGAAAATCAGATGAATTTCTCGTAAATCCTAATCCTATTCTGTTAAAGATATGTTAGATTAATCTGGGACACTAAAACCAAAAGACTGCGGAGCGAGCCGTATGAGGTAGGAAACTCTCAAGTACGGTTCGAAGGGAAGGAACTACCTATTCTGACCGGGGAGAACAGGCCATTCGACAGGGAGATTCTGAAATTGCAGAGTCTTGGTCCGATCAAGCCGCTGAATATTGGAAACAGGCTATATCACTTACTCCAGGTAATTATATTGAAGCACATAATTGGTTAAAGATCACAGGGCGGTTCGAATAAGAAGACTTTTTTATTGAATTGCATTACCATATGAATTGATCAATTCAATAAAATCAAATAGATCGTTACTCTGGGAAGAAAAAAGAAAAGAATTCCATGATACCCCTTCTATTCTATTTCTTCTGAAATTTGATAAGTTTAAATGATACAGATACTGTACAGAATCGATTCTTTTCTTGTATACTATCCAAACGCGAATAATATATTTTTATACGGAAACTATTTCGAATCAAAGGATCATTCGTTAGTTATTAGTTATTAATAAGAGACATCTATCTATTTAAATATGAAATGGACTCACCTAAATATTTATTTAATAAGCTAGGTTGCATAAAAAATGGTTTTTGTATCACATCGTAGGGTCTTTACAATATTAAAATTGTCCGTTGAGCGCCCTATAGCTGTGTCATAATAGATATGAACACTTGCCTTGGATTGACTTCCATATCCTAATTGTTCTAGTTAATAATTAAAGAAAATAGATAGATGGGAGATAGGAAAAGAGGAAATTCATCATAAATAGAAAAGAAAGGAACTAATCATAAATAGAAATACTATCTTTCAGATTCATAGGTTCACTAATTACTTAACTGAACTGTTGGCGGGTCTCTTTGTATGTATTGTCCGGAAAGA